GATTCCTAAATTTTGCCCCATATCATGGGATAAGTAAGCAGTTTTTTTTAGTTGTATCGACCCAGTCGCTCACTAATGGATCTTTACGGTGCTTTCTCTATCAATTTGGGAACTTTATCCATAGAGTAGTAGTATAGGCCATACTTTCTTCCTATTTTGATTCTCGTGAAGTGTCCTTCCTTCCTACAGCTGATAGGGCAAAATCGTTGTTTTGACGATCCCTATGTAGAAAGCCCTTTTTCTAGTATTTACTATAAAATTTGATCCTTTCTTTTTTTCTTCTTTCTATAGTGGAGATAGTCGCACGTAATGACAGATCACGGCCATATTATTAAAAGCTTGCGGTAAGAAGGGGTTTCGTTCTAGTGCCCGGAAATAATATTCCAAAGCCTTTGTATGCTCTCCATTGCTTGTGTGTATAAGGCCTATATTATAGAGTATATAACTTCGATCATAGGGATCAATTTCTAGTCGCGTAGCTTCATAATAATTCTGCAAAGCTTCCGCATAATTTCCTTCGGATTGAGCCAACATCCGTTACGGTCGTTCATTCTATTCAAAAAATCTCCGTTCCAAAACCGTACATGAGGTTTTCATCTCATACGGCTCCTCCCTTCTGTACATAGTACTAAGCGAAATAATCTATAGAATAAAAATAGAATTAGTCCCATCTTATTATGAACCGAAAGGGGCTGGTATTTTTCCAAGAAATCTCTAGCCAACCTTCCCGCAAGAGGTTTTTCTTAACACCAATGAATTCTATTAATGCTAGAGGAAAACGATAGCTCCAAGAATTTCTTTGTTCTCAACGCCTCCTATTTAGAGGAATTAGCCACTTCAACGATCTTTGATGGTTATAGGGGTATCCAAAGTACAAACCTGATGGTTGTTTGTTATCCCAACCATTCTTCCCAGCCCTGATACCGATCAGGAAAGGGCTAATTTCTAACAAAGTTTTTCTCTTGTTGATTCCTATTTCTAGGTGTAGTGCTTTTCTCCCCTATGCTGCCTATTGGTACTAGTAGAGTAGGATTGGCCTGTAATACAGAACCTATCCTGTAGGTGTAACCTTTCGCTCAATACTCAAATCTACAATTGAAGCATCTGAGGCCGCATCAATCGAGGATACACGACAGAAGGAATTGTTAGTTCACCTCACCTTCCCCAAGCGTGGGTTTCCTTTACTAATTTTGTTCTCTCTATGCGAACCCCCTCTCTTTCTCGTAAGACTGAGGTGTAGGTAGGGCTAAAAAAAAAAAAAAAAAAAAAAGAGTCAAATCGCACCATCTCTATAATAAGTAAATGCCCTTTTTTCCCCTGAGGTTGTCGGAATTATTCGCAATAAAATATTGGCTACAATTGAAGAGGTCTTATCAATGAAATTTCCATTTATACGGGATCTAGGCATAATTCCCAACCCATTCTATATAGAATTGTTTTCATTTCTTCACAAAATAACATAAAAACAAACACATTCGATTCTTATAAATCGATCGATCCATATGCTCTAAATGGATAAGAGAGGTATGGATTTTCCGCTCAGCTCAAATTGTCTCCTTTTCCTTCTGTTTGGACAAGAAGAGATATGAAATATTTGACTAAGATTGGATTTCATTCCACTTTTCTATTTCTCAACAATAACTTCTCTCATCAGCTATTTCGCGTTTTCAAAGTCATTAATTGTCTCATACCCTTTTTTAGATTTCGATTGTATGGCGTAGCGTACCTTATGCAAACAGAATTCTAGGGTTCCTCTATTTTATTATGGAATAAGAAGAATTCTTCCATTCTCTTTTTCTTTGGTTTGGGGAAAACCCAAACTAAAACTTTTCGAGGGAGCGGAATTCCTAGTAAAAAAATCCTGGATCCTTCCACTTAGATGAAAAGGAATTTTTCCAATAGAACCATGGAACCCCCGAGCCGTTGTGGTTGTACCTGTACTGCAGGAATAGGAAAACTCGCTATTCACTTAGTTTATTTTCCATAATAAGATTATGTAGGAGAGATGGCCGAGCGGTTCAAGGCGTAGCATTGGAACTGCTATGTAGACTTTTGTTTACCGAGGGTTCGAATCCCTCTCTTTCCGTTTCTCTTAATTGATCAACGTTAACGATCACAATGTATCAAATCAAATAACAATTTATTCCAGCAATAATACCTTTATTTAATAGAAATTTTTTATAGTAAATTACTGTGGTATGTAAAATACACATAGAGGAAAAAACAAAAAAGAAAAAGGATCCTAGGGTTAATCCATTTATGCTAGTTGAATGGGAAAATACGAATTAAGGGCCTTAGGTCGATTTAGTTCGGGGAAAGGGGAAGGGGAAGAAAATTCTATGAACTTTTCCTTTTTTCGTTAAGTTCAAGTCTGACGAGAGTAATATTCTACAACTAACAACTCATTTATTTTGAGACCGACCCACTTCCTATCTAGGATTTTTTTAACTAGTCCTTTATATTGCAATGTGTCAATCGTCAAATGCTTTGGCAATTTCCCCGGGTCGGATGAAGCAATAGAATTTTGAATCAGACGTTTTGATCTTTGGTTATCCTTCGTAGTAATAATATCTCGGGGTTTGCAACGAAAACTTGGTATATCGACTATACGACCATTAACTAAAATATGTCTATGGTTAACTAATTGCCGGGCCCCAGGAATGGTTGAAGCCATACCCAATCGAAAAAGGATATTATCCAAACGCATTTCAAGTAATTGTAGTAAAACCTGACCTGTTGACCTTTTTGCTTTTCCAGCGATATGTACATATCTAAGTAATTGTCGTTCTGTCAGACCATAATGAAAACGCAATTTCTGTTTTTCTTGAAGACGAATACGATATTGCTCTTTTTTCCCAGAATGGAATTTCTTTTTCAGATTACTTCCGGATTTAGGTGTTTTTCTAGTGAGTCCTGGTAAAGCTCCCAGACGGCGTATTTTTTTTAAACGAGGTCCTCGATAACGGGACATGAAGACTCCTTGTTTATTTTATTGAAATTTCATTTTACACAATTAATTTCATTGTATTTACATTACAGAATACATCAAAATTAAAACTGAATTAAACTAAAGGATAAACAGAGTAAAATCTACTAAAGTACCACAAAAAATGGAATTTCATCAACATCTGGATTTTTTGTATATATATTATTTATTTTATTGTTTTGTATCTAGCAAAATTGTAAGGTAGAACCACATAATAGATCCTGGATTCTCCATTTAATTCGGAGAAAAAGAGAGATTCTTGTTCATGGAACATCGATATAGAAAAAAGCCGACTATCGGATTTGAACCGATGACCCTCGCATTACAAATGCGATGCTCTAACCTCTGAGCTAAGTGGGCTTACATAACAGAAATAGTGTAACAAATAGAAATATGTATAGTATAGGAAATCCGTAAAATGTCAGATCTTAATTATTAATCTTAGCTATTAACTAGTTCGAAATTGGAAGTTCTACTTAGAAAAAAATACTAGAACTTCATAAAGATAAAGTTAACTTGATATGCTTAACTGGAGGATATCCTTAAATAGGAGAAATTTTTGAACTTTCTTTTTATTTCTCTAATTCGCAAATTGATTTTTCTAATAGAATAGAATCTATTCCAATTTCTATATTGAATTTGATTTCAGATATTTTCAATTTGATATGGCTCGGATGAGTAATCTAATACATAGAAAAGAATAATATATATGATGAAAGATATAATAAAGAGAAAATGCGAATTTCTTGGCATTTTCATTCGATCATTATAGATATTTTTTGAGATATTTTGTTTTTTTTGTTATTTCTTAATAATTTAATGATTAATATTTCACTAAGGAGAACATAGAATCATAGCAAATAAAATTGCTAATTCTGATTAGAAAAAAAAGAATGAATATCAAGCGTTATAGTATGATTTTGAATACTCTAAAAAAGAAAGGCGGGGGGGGGGGGTGGGGGAGAGAAAAACTTTGGGATATATTGATTCGGATTGAATTGCAAATACATCAACGATAGAATCAATTCAATTCTGAATTGCAATAAGCAGGGTCTGTCAAATAGAGACGAACTGCTAGACTACGTCGAGTAATGAATTCAACGATTCCAAAAAAAACTAAGAGATGGATGAAATTACACAAGGAATCCAGGTCTCAATCAAAGAAAAGGAAAATGGGGATATGGCGAAATCGGTAGACGCTACGGACTTGATTGTATTGAGCCTTGGTATGGAAACCTGCTAAGTGGTAACTTCCAAATTCAGAGAAACCCTGGAATTAAAAAAGGGCAATCCTGAGCCAAATCCGTGTTTTGAGAAAACAAGTGGTTCTCGAACTAGAATCCAAAGGAAAAGGATAGGTGCAGAGACTCAATGGAAGCTGTTCTAACGAATCGAGTTGATTACGTTGTGTTGGTAGTGGAACTTTCTCTAAATTTAGAGAAAGTAAGGGCTTTATACATCTAATACACACGTATAGATACTGACATAGCAAACGATTAATCACGGAACCCATATCATAATATAGGTTCTTTATTCTTTTTTAGAATGAAATTAGGAATGATTATGAAATAGAAAATTCTGAATTTTTTTAGAATTATTGTGAACCCATTCCAATCGAATATTGAGTAATCAAATCCTTCAATTCATAGTTTTCGAGATCTTTTAAAAAGTGGATTAATCGGACGAGGATAAAGAGAGAGTCCCATTCTACATGTCAATACTGACAACAATGAAATTTCTAGTAAAAGGAAAATCCGTCGACTTTATAAGTTGTGAGGGTTCAAGTCCCTCTATCCCCAAACCCTCTTTTATTCACTAACTATAGTATTTATCCTCTTTTTTTCTTTTTATCAATGGGTTTAAGATTCATTAGCTTTCTCATTCTACTCTTTCACAAAGGAGTGCGAAGAGAACTCAATGGATCTTATGCTGCTATTCATTGAATAGATTTCTTTTTTATTATAGTATCGGCAAGGAATCTCGATTATTAACTCTATTTTTAAGTATTATTAAG